AAGACAGAGGGATTCAATCGTCTTCCGAAAAGGGATGCAGCTGTGTTGAAGAGACAATTATCCCGCTTGGAAACATATCTAGGCGGGATTAAATATATGACGGGCTTGCCTGATATTGTAATCATCATCGATCAGCAAGAAGAATATACGGCTCTTAGAGAATGTATCACTTTGGGAATTCCAACCATTTCTTTAATCGATACAAATTGTAATCCCGATCTCGCGGATATTTCTATTCCAGCAAATGATGACGCTATAGCTTCAATTCGATTCATTCTTAACAAATTAGTATTCGCAATTTGTGAGGGTCGTTCTAGCTATATACAAAATTCTTGATTAATAATAAGATAAATAAATCAAAATTTTTTTGAGGGATGGGCTCCCTGTATTTCGATTTATAAAATCGGTTACTACTCCTGAATCATACAAAAGAAAAAGAGATGAAAAACTGGGGATATTGTGTGATTAGTTTAGTTGGTATCCAAAACTAAAATATAAAATTAAATTAAAGTAAATTAAGTAAAAAAGGGGGATCTTGAATCAAAATAATTTAAAGTTCTTATTTCTGTCAGAGGGCAATATGAATGTTTTATCATGTTCCATCAACACACTAATAAAAGAAGGGTTATATGAGATATCTGGTGTCGAAGTAGGCCAACATTTCTATTGGCAAATAGGGGGTTTCCAAGTCCATGCCCAAGTCCTTATTACTTCTTGGGTTGTAATTGCTATCTTATTAGGTTCCGCAGTTATAGCGGTTCGCAATCCCCAAACCATTCCAACTGACGGCCAAAACTTCTTTGAATTTGTACTTGAATTCATTCGAGACGTGAGTCAAACCCAGATTGGAGAAGAATATGGTCCATGGGTTCCCTTTATTGGAACCCTGTTTTTATTTATTTTTGTTTCTAACTGGTCAGGAGCCCTTTTACCGTGGAAAATTATCCAGTTACCTCAAGGGGAGTTAGCAGCACCAACGAATGATATAAATACGACGGTTGCTTTAGCTTTACTCACATCAGTAGCCTATTTTTATGCGGGTCTTAGCAAAAAAGGATTAGGGTATTTCAGTAAATACATTCAACCAACTCCAATTCTTTTACCCATTAACATCTTAGAAGATTTTACAAAACCCCTATCACTTAGTTTTCGACTTTTCGGAAATATATTAGCCGATGAATTAGTAGTTGTTGTTCTTGTTTCTTTAGTACCTTTAGTGGTTCCTATACCTGTCATGTTCCTTGGATTATTTACAAGCGGGATTCAAGCTCTCATTTTTGCCACATTAGCTGCGGCTTATATAGGTGAATCTATGGAGGGTCATCATTAACTATTGTTTTATTCGTTGTTAGCCCAATTATAGAATAGTTGGTTTACGTTATGTAAGAAACACTTGTATATGTGATATTTGATATTGACTAGGTATATATGAGTTAAAGATCTATATAATCTGTCCCACTACGTTTGTGAATTTCGATTTAGATAGGGATTCCTTTAGAAGTTCTTCCTTTTTATCTGTGAATTGGCTGAAAAAAGTGATAAAAAAAGAACGAAGAATTCAAATAATGGTTCACAAAAAAGAAATGGCATAAAAAAGTCGTATATATATATATTATGAATTTTTAAAAATCCCGCGGATAGGAACTAATATCAAAGTAATTCTTTGATTCAATAATATTATTATATTAGTTCAATTTAAGTTTTTGGTTTTTTTGGCTGGATGAATCTTAGCGACGACTTATTTATAATTAAGTCCTAAGTCATCGGATGATTGTATCATTAACTATTTCTTTATTTTGGTGTGAGGAACTTATCATGAATCCACTGATTTCTGCTGCTTCGGTTATTGCTGCTGGGTTGGCTGTTGGGCTTGCTTCTATTGGACCTGGAGTTGGTCAAGGTACAGCTGCGGGTCAAGCTGTCGAAGGTATCGCGAGACAACCTGAGGCAGAAGGAAAAATACGAGGTACTTTATTGCTTAGTTTGGCTTTTATGGAAGCTTTAACAATTTATGGCCTGGTTGTAGCATTAGCGCTTTTATTTGCGAATCCTTTTGTTTAATCCTATAAATAAGAAAATTCTGGATTTTTTTCGTAGTTTTTTTTTTATTCTATCAAGATTTAACTCCTACAATTATTCATTGAGACAACAATCCTTGGGAAGGAGTAATTTGAGGATGGGGAATTAGTACATCGATTCGCTTTCTTCCTTCCCCTTATTCTTTTAGTTTAATGGAAACTTTTTTTAAGGAATGTTGCGAAAAACGGAGGTTTTTTGAAATTGACATAAAACTTGGTCTCAAATTCTAGCTTAATTCTAATAAGTCTCATTATTATTATTATTGAAAATTAAAAATTTTGGAAAATACATTTGTAAATAGAATAGTTTTTTATTCTGTTTACAAATATCCAAATAGGTAAATTAAATTATAAATTATTAAATTAAATTTTCTTTTTTTCAAAAAAAAAAAAAAAGAATAAAAAAAAGGACAGAGTTCTTT